AAATGAATTGCCTGACAAAAGGATTACTTTGATAGAGTAAATCATATAATTATTATTATATTCATTATATTTAATGGAATTAAACCATTTCTAAAAGTATCAAAAACTTATGTGCATCATACACTAAAATATAATTTTTATTAAAAAGATAAGCTAATTAAGCTATTGGGTTCATACCCCACTTATAAAGGTTATAATCCTTTTCTTTTTAATTTTTAATAATTCATCTAAAATTTTATTTATTTTTATTTTAATAATAAGAGTAATAATTACTATTTCAGCAAACTCATGGTTAGGAGCTTGAATAGGTTTAGAAATTAATTTATTATCTTTTATTCCCCTTATAAGAGATAATAATTTAATATCAAATGAAGCTTCATTAAAATATTTTTTAACTCAAGCATTAGCTTCTTCTATTTTATTATTCTCATCTATTTTATTTTTATATCAAAATAATTTTATAAATCAAAATTTTTTTAATAACAAATATATTTGTATAATAATTTTATTAGCATTATTAATAAAAAGAGGAACAGCTCCTTTTCATTTTTGATTTCCTAATGTAATAGAAGGATTAAATTGAATAAATTCATTAATTTTAATAACATGACAAAAAATTGCTCCTCTTATATTAATTTCTTATTTAATAATTAAATCAATATTATTTTGATGTATTTTATTATCTATTATAATTGGATCTTTAGGAGGATTAAATCAAACATCTTTACGTAAATTAATAACTTTTTCTTCAATTAATCATTTAGGATGAATATTAATAAGTATATACTCAAATGAATCGTTATGAATTACTTACTTTATATTTTATATGTTTTTATCTTTTAATTTAGTATTTTTATTCAATATATTTAAATTATTCCATATTAATCAATTATTTTCATTATTTATAATAAATAAATATTTAAAATTTTCTTTATTTTTAAATTTATTATCTTTAGGAGGGTTACCTCCTTTTTTAGGATTTATTCCTAAATGATTAACAATTCAATATTTAACTTTTAATAATCAATTATTTATAATAACAATTATAATTATTATAACGTTATTAACTTTGTTTTTTTATTTACGATTATGTTATACAGCTTTTATATTAAATTATTATGAAAATAATTGAAATTATAAAATTTATTGAAATAATTTTATAATTAATTTATATTTAACTTTTTCATTTTTTTCAACATTTGGGTTATTTATTATTAGTTTAATATTTTATTTAAATTAAAACTTTAAGTTAAATAAAACTAATAGCCTTCAAAGTTATAAATATAAGAAAATCTTTTAAGTTTTATATTAAACTTTAATAACTATTTGTTATTCCTTTAGAATTGCAATCTAATATCATTATTGAATATAAAGTTATTTTTATAAATTGATTAAAAAGAATAATTCTTATAAATAGATTTACAGTCTACCGCCTATACTTCAGCCATTTAATCAAAATTTAAATTAAATATTACTTAATTAATATTTAATTATATTGCAACAATGATTATTTTCAACTAATCACAAAGATATTGGTACATTATATTTTTTATTTGGTACTTGAGCAGGTATAGTAGGTACTTCTTTAAGTGTATTAATTCGTGCAGAACTTGGTCATCCAGGAGCTTTAATTGGTGATGATCAAATTTATAATGTAATTGTAACTGCTCATGCTTTTGTTATAATTTTTTTTATAGTTATACCTATTATAATTGGAGGATTTGGAAATTGATTAGTTCCTTTAATACTTGGAGCTCCTGATATAGCTTTTCCTCGTATAAATAATATAAGTTTTTGATTATTACCTCCATCTTTAACTCTTTTATTAGTAAGAAGAATAGTTGAAAATGGAGCTGGAACTGGTTGAACAGTTTACCCTCCACTTTCTGCTAGTATTGCACATGGAGGAGCTTCTGTTGATTTAGCTATTTTTTCTCTTCATCTAGCTGGTATATCTTCAATTTTAGGAGCTGTAAATTTTATTACTACAGTAATTAATATACGATCTAATGGAATTTCTTATGATCGTATACCTTTATTTGTATGATCAGTAGTAATTACTGCTTTATTATTACTTTTATCATTACCAGTATTAGCAGGAGCTATTACTATACTTTTAACTGATCGGAATTTAAATACATCATTCTTTGACCCAGCAGGAGGAGGTGACCCAATTTTATACCAACATTTATTTTGATTTTTTGGTCATCCAGAAGTTTATATTTTAATTTTACCAGGATTTGGAATAATTTCTCATATTATTAGTCAAGAATGTGGAAAAAAGGAAACATTTGGATCTTTAGGAATAATTTATGCTATATTAGCTATTGGTTTACTAGGATTTATTGTATGAGCTCATCATATATTTACAGTAGGTATAGATGTAGATACACGAGCTTATTTTACATCTGCTACTATAATTATTGCAATTCCAACAGGGATTAAAATTTTTAGTTGATTGGCAACATTGCACGGAACACAATTAGTTTATACACCAGCTATTTTATGAGCATTAGGGTTTGTATTTTTATTTACAGTAGGAGGATTAACTGGAGTAATTTTAGCTAATTCATCTTTAGATATTATTTTACATGATACATATTATGTAGTAGCTCATTTCCACTATGTATTATCAATAGGAGCTGTATTTGCTATTATAGCAGGTTTTGTTCATTGATACCCTTTATTTACAGGATTAACATTAAATATAAAATGACTTAAAACACAATTTCTTATTATATTTTTAGGTGTAAATGTAACTTTCTTTCCTCAACATTTTTTAGGTTTAGCAGGAATACCACGACGTTACTCAGATTATCCTGATGCATATACTACATGAAATGTAGTATCAACAATTGGTTCAACAATTTCATTAGTAGGAATTATTATATTCATAATTATTATTTGAAAAAGTATAATTAAACAACGACAAGTAATTTATACTATACAATTAAATTCTTCAATTGAATGATATCAAAATATTCCTCCTGCAGAACACAGATATTCAGAATTACCATTATTATCTAATTTCTAATATGGCAGATTAGTGCAATGGATTTAAGCTTCATATATAAAGTATTTTACTTTTATTAGAAAAATGTCAACATGAGCAAATTTAAATTTACAAGATGGTGCTTCACCTTTAATAGAACAATTAACATTTTTTCATGATCATACAATATTAATTTTAGTAATAATTACAATAATAGTAGCTTATATAATAATTATATTATTTTTTAATACTTATAGAAATCGATATTTATTACATGGACAAACAATTGAAGTAATTTGAACTATTTTACCAACATTTATTTTATTATTTATTGCTTTTCCTTCATTACGTTTATTATATTTAATAGATGAAATTAGTGAACCCTCTATTACATTAAAATCAATTGGTCATCAATGATACTGAAGTTATGAATATTCTGATTTTTTAAATATTGAATTTGATTCTTATATAATTCCAACAAATGAATTAAATATAAACAGTTTTCGTTTATTAGATGTAGATAATCGTATTGTATTACCTATAAATTCTCAAATTCGAATTCTAGTAACAGCTGCTGATGTAATTCATTCATGAACAATTCCTGCATTAGGAGTAAAAATTGATGGAACTCCTGGCCGATTAAATCAAACTAATTTTTTTATTAACCGACCAGGATTATTTTTTGGACAGTGTTCAGAAATTTGTGGAGCAAATCATAGATTTATACCAATTGTAATTGAAAGAGTACCTATTAATTTTTTTATTAAATGAATTTCTAATATAAATTAACATTAAATGACTGAAAGCAAGTACTGGTCTCTTAAACCATGTTATAGTAATCTAGCAATTACTTTTAATGGAAAAAAAAAAAAAAAAAAATTAGTTAAATAAATAACATTAGTATGTCAAACTAAAATTATTATAATTATAATATTTTTTGATTCCTCAAATAGCTCCTATTAGATGATTATTTTTATTTTTATTATTTAGAATTATTTTTATTTTATTTAATATAATAAATTATTTTGTATATTTTCCTTTAACTTCTAAATCTAAAAATTTATCAAAAATTAATACAATTTCTATAAATTGAAAATGATAAGTAATTTATTTTCTGTATTTGACCCTTCCTCAAGTATTTTTAATTTATCATTAAATTGATTAAGAACTTTTATTGGTTTATTAATAATTCCTTCAATATATTGATTTATACCATCTCGTTATCATATTATTTGAAATAATATTTTAACTACATTACACAAAGAATTTAAGGTATTATTAGGAAACCCAAATCAAAAGGGAATAACTCTTATTTTTGTTTCTTTATTTAGTTTAATTTTATTTAATAATTTTATAGGCTTATTTCCATATATTTTTACTAGTACTAGTCATTTAACTTTAACTTTAATATTAGCTTTACCTTTATGATTAGCTTTTATAATTTATGGTTGACTAAATCATACACAACATATATTTGCTCATTTAGTCCCTCAAGGAACTCCTGGTGTTTTAATGCCTTTTATAGTTTGTATTGAAACAATTAGTAATGTAATTCGTCCAGGAACTTTAGCAGTACGATTAACTGCAAATATAATTGCAGGACATTTATTAATAACATTATTAGGAAATACAGGTCCTTCTTTATCTTCTATAATTATTATTGTTTTACTAATTGTACAAATACTTTTATTAATTTTAGAATCTGCAGTTGCTATTATTCAATCTTATGTATTTGCTGTTTTAAGAACTTTATACTCTAGTGAAGTAATCTAATTATATTTTATATATTTATAATGTCAACACACTCAAATCATCCTTTTCATTTAGTAGATTATAGCCCATGACCTTTAACAGGAGCCATTGGTTCTATAACAATAGTTTCAGGATTAGTTAAATGATTTCATCAATATGATATATCCTTAATAATACTAGGAACAATAATTACTATATTAACAGTTTATCAATGATGACGAGATGTTTCTCGAGAAGGAACTTTTCAAGGAATACATACTTTTTCTGTAACAACAGGATTACGTTGAGGAATAATTTTATTTATTTTATCAGAAGTTTTATTTTTTTCATCTTTTTTTTGAGCATTTTTTCATAGAAGTTTATCTCCTTCTATTGAATTAGGTTCAATTTGACCTCCAATAGGAATTACTCCTTTTAATCCATTCCAAATTCCATTATTAAATACAACTATTTTATTAACATCAGGAATTACTGTTACATGAGCTCATCATAGTTTAATAAGAGGTAATTTTTCACAAACTACTCAAGGTTTATTTTTTACAGTTTTATTAGGTATTTACTTTTCTATTTTACAAGCTTATGAATATATAGAAGCTTCATTTAATATTGCTGATGCTGTATATGGATCTACTTTTTTTATAGCTACTGGATTTCATGGTTTACATGTTTTAATTGGAACAACATTTTTATTAATTTGTTTAATTCGACATTTAAATAATCATTTTTCTAAAACTCATCATTTTGGATTTGAAGCTGCAGCATGATATTGACATTTTGTAGATATTGTTTGATTATTTTTATATGTCTCAATTTATTGATGAGGAGGATAATATATTTATATAGTATAAAAGTATATATGACTTCCAATCATAAGGTTTATTAAACATAATAATATAAATAATTTTTTCTATTCTATTAATCTCATTAATTTTAATAACATTATCAATTGTTGTTATAATACTAGCCACAATTTTATCTAAAAAAACTTATAGTGATCGAGAAAAAAGTTCTCCTTTTGAATGTGGATTTGATCCTATATCGTCTTCACGATTGCCATTTTCTTTAAAATTTTTTTTAATTACAATTATTTTTTTAATTTTTGATGTAGAAATTGCATTAATTTTACCTATAATTTTAATTTTAAAATTTTCAAATTTAATAATATGAAGAATTACATCAATTATTTTCATTTTAATTTTATTACTAGGATTATATCATGAATGAAATCAAGGAATATTAAATTGATCAAATTAAATTAGGGTTATAGTTAAACAAATAACATTTGATTTGCATTCAAAAATTATTTATATAAATAAATTTACCTTGAATATGAAACGATATATTGTAATTAGTTTCGACCTAATTTTAGGTATTTGATACCCTTATTCTAAAATATTAATTTATTAATTGAAACCAAAATAGAGGTATATCACTGTTAATGATAAAAATGAATAATATATTCCAATTAAAGAAATATGTTGATCAAATAAAAGCTGCTAACTTTTTATTTTAATGGTTTAATTCCATTTATATTTCTTTTAATTTATATAGTTTAATTAAAACATTACATTTTCATTGTAAAAATAAAATAATTTTTTTTTATAAATTACTAATAAAAGTTATTTAATTTAATTATTTAAAGATTTACTAATCTCCCTAACATCTTCAATGTCATACTCTAATTTATAAGCTATTTAAATATAATAAAATTAAAAATATTATTAAAATAATAAATCATAAAATAAAAATTATTAAATAAACCTTTAAATTATTATTTTGTAAAAAATTAGAAAATTGTGAACAAGTTACTAATTGTTTATATAAATTTTGTCTCCCTCTAAATTCTGATCATCCTTGATCGAAATTTATTACAACATTTATTCCAATTTTTAATGAATAATTAATAATACCATATGTTGAAATATAAGGCATAAATCATATTGAACCAGCAAATATTCTAATATAATATATATTTAAAGATTTATTTATTATAAATAATGATACATTAGAAATTAAATAACCAATAAATCCTCCTAAAATACAAACAAATAAAGTTATAAATTTTAAATAATAAGGTAAACAAATAGTGTAAGGAGTTATAAATATTAATCAACTTAATATTCTACCACCAATAATTCTTATAAATATTAATCCTAATATACCCTTTAATATTACTCAACTTTCATCATTTAAAACATTTAAACTTCTACAATTTATATCTCCAGTTATTGAATAATAAACTAAACGTAATGAATAACAAACAGTTAATCCAGTTGAAAAAAAAAATAAATAATAAATAAATATATTTAATATACTTAAAGAAGCAATTTCTAAAATTAAATCCTTTGAATAAAATCCAGCTAAAAAAGGTATACCACATAAAGCTAAATTTGCAACATTAAAACAAGAAGAAGTTAAAGGTATAAATATACTTAATCCTCCTATTAAACGTAAATCTTGTGAATTATTTATATTATGAATAATAGCTCCTGCACATATAAATAATAAAGCTTTAAATAAAGCATGAGTTAAAAGATGAAAAAAAGCTAATTTATAATAACCTATTGATAAAATTATTATTATTAAACCTAACTGTCTCAAAGTTGATAAAGCAATAATTTTTTTTAAATCAAATTCAAAATTAGCACCTAAACCAGATATAAATATTGTTAATCCAGCTAATAGTAATAATAATTGACTTATAAATGTATTACATAATAAAATATTAAATCGAATTAATAAATAAATTCCTGCTGTTACTAATGTAGAAGAATGAACTAAAGCAGAAACTGGAGTTGGAGCTGCTATAGCAGCAGGTAATCAAGAAGAAAAAGGAATTTGAGCACTTTTAGTTATAGCTGCAGAAGTTACTAAAATTCTAATAATTAATATTTCTTTATCATTTATTATAAATTCTAAATAAAAAACATAATTTCATCTCCCATAATTTAATATTCAAGCAATAGCTAATAGTAAAAAAACATCCCCCACCCGATTTAATAAAGCAGTTAATATACCAGCATTATAGGACTTTACATTATTAAAATAAATTACTAAACAATAAGAAACTAATCCTAATCCATCTCATCCTAATAAAATTCTAACTAAATTTGGACTAATAATTAAAAATATTATTGATAATACAAATATTAATACTAATATAATAAATCGATTAATATTTATATCATCAATTATATATTCTTTTCTATAATAAATTACTAAAGAAGAAATTAATAATACAAATGATATAAATATTAAACTTATTCAATCAAATAAAAATGTTATTACAATTCTTATAGAATTTAATGAAACTAATTCCCATTCTAAAAAATAAATAATTTCATTTATTAAAAAATATAATGAACTTAATAATAAACTAATTCTTATAGTAATTAAAAAAAAAAAATTTATTAAACAAATTGATAAATACTTCATAATTTAAAATGAATAAATTCATATCATCGACACCACAAATCAATATTTTAATTAAACTATTTAAATTATAATCATAATACACTTATTTCAGATTTCAATACTAATAAATTTAAAGGAAATCAATGTAAAAATAATAATAAATATTCACGATTATACCCTATTCTAAAAGAATAAATTCCAGAATATAATTTACCATGTTGTCTATAAGCATATAAATATAAAGTATAAGCAGCACTAAAAAAACATGTAAAAATTAATAAAAATATTGTTAATATTGATCATCTTACAATTCTATTTAATAAAGAAATTTCCCCTAATAAATTTAATGTAGGAGGAGCGGCTATATTAGCAGAACATAATAAAAATCATCATAAAGTTATTGAAGGTATAAAATTTAATAATCCCTTATTAATTAATAATCTTCGTCTACCTAATCGTTCATAAGTAATATTAGCTAAACAAAATAACCCTGAAGAACATAACCCATGAGCAATTATTAAAGTATAAGAACCAGAAATACCTCAATAAGTTATAGTCATTAATCCTCTTAATACAATTCCTATATGAGCGACAGATGAATAAGCAATTAATGCCTTTAAATCAGTTTGTCGTAAACAAATAAGTCTAACTAAAACTCCTCCAACTAATCTAATTCTTATAAATCAATAATTATATTTAAACCCTAAAATTTGTAAAAAAAAGAAAAATCGTAATAATCCATAACCTCCTAACTTTAATATAATTCCAGCTAAAATTATTGATCCAGCTACTGGAGCTTCTACATGAGCCTTAGGTAATCATAAATGAACTAAAAATATAGGTATTTTAACTAAAAATGATAAAATTAAAGAAAAATATAAAATTATATAATTTAAATTATAATTGTTAATTAAATAAAAATTTATTGTATTATAATTATTATAAATATAAAAAATTGCTACTAATATAGGTAAAGATACTAATAAAGTATAAAATAATAAATATATACCCGCTTGTAATCGTTCAGGTTGATAACCTCATCCTAAAATTAATAACAAAGTAGGAATTAGACTACATTCAAAAAATAAATAAAATAAAAAAATATTTATACTTCTAAAAGTTAAATATAATATTAATAATAATATTAATAAATTTAATAAAAATAATTTTTCATAATTTTTATATTTGTTTACTGCATAACTTGCCATTAATATTAATGCACAAATTCAAAAACTTAATAAAATTATTCCATAAGAAAGTAAATCTATACCTATAAAATAAGAAATTATTATTCAATAATTAGTAAAATAATTATAAATAATTAAAATAAATATAATTAAAAATAATATATTTTGTACCATTCAAAATATATTAGTTATAAAACAAAAAGGAAATATTATAATTAATATTAATAAAATTTTTAACATTGTAAAATATTGAAAGATTGAAAATAATCATTTCCATATATACGAATTATTGAAACTAAAATTGATAACCCTAATACTCCTTCACAAACTCTAAATGTTATAAAAACTATACTAAAATAACTTTCATAATTTAATATATTTAAATAAATAAATAATAAATAAAATAAAGATAAAACAATATATTCTAATCTTAATAACATTGATAATAAATGCTTACGATTAGAAATAAAAATAAAAATACCTATTATTATTATAAAAAAAGGTAACCCTCAATTAATTAATATTATCATTAGTTTTAATAGTTTAAAAAAAACATTGGTCTTGTAAATCAAAAATAAGAATATTTCTTTTTAAACTTCAAGAAAGAAGTAATATCTTCATCATTAATCTCCAAAATTAATATTTTATTTAAACTATTTCTTGATATTATACAACTTATTTTATATATCACAATTTTAATACTAGCATTCATATTTATCCAAATAAATCACCCTTTAAGAATAGGTATAATATTATTAATTCAAACTGTAATAGTTTGTTGTATTTCAGGATTAATAACAAAAAGATTTTGATTTTCATATATTTTATTTTTAATTTTTATTGGAGGTATACTTGTTTTATTTATTTATGTAACATCATTAGCATCAAATGAAATATTTACATTTTCATTAAAAATATTTATACTAATATTTTTTAGTTTACTTATTATAATAGTAATAATTATTTTTATAGATAAAATAATTCTTATATTTAATTCATTAAATAATGAAATATCTTCTATTTCTTCTATAAATAATTACATTTTAGAAAATACTTTAAATTTAAATAAATTATATAACTACCCAACAAATATAATTAATATTTTATTAATTAATTATTTATTAATTACATTAATTGCAACTGTAAAAATTACTAAATTATTTTATGGACCTTTACGATCTATAAATTAACTAATGAATATACCTTTACGTGTTAATCATCCAATCATAAAAATTGCTAATAATGCATTAGTAGATTTACCTTCTCCAACTAATATTTCTATATGATGAAATTTTGGTTCATTACTAGGATTATGTTTAATTATTCAAATTTTAACAGGATTATTTTTGGCTATACATTATACAGCAGATATTAATATAGCATTTAATAGAGTTGATCATATTTGCCGAAATGTAAATTATGGTTGATTATTACGAACACTACACGCCAATGGTGCATCATTTTTCTTTATTTGTATTTATTTACATATTGGACGAGGAATATACTATGGTTCATTTTTATTTACTCCTACATGATTATCAGGAACAATTATTTTATTTTTAGTAATAGCAACTGCGTTTATAGGATATGTTTTACCTTGAGGACAAATATCTTTTTGAGGAGCTACAGTAATTACTAATTTATTATCAGCCATCCCCTATTTAGGGCTAGATCTAGTACAATGAATTTGAGGAGGATTTGCAGTAGATAATGCTACATTAACACGATTTTTTACTTTTCATTTTATTTTACCATTTATTGTATTAGCAACTGTTATAATTCATTTATTATTTTTACATCAAACAGGATCTAATAATCCAATAGGATTAAATTCAAATTTAGATAAAATTCCTTTTCACCCTTATTTTTCTTATAAGGATCTTACAGGATTTATTGTATTAATTATAATATTAACTATATTAACATTAATAAATCCATATATATTAGGAGACCCAGATAATTTTATTCCAGCAAATCCTCTTGTTACTCCAATTCATATTCAACCTGAATGATATTTTTTATTTGCTTACGCAATTTTACGTTCTATTCCTAATAAACTTGGAGGAGTAATTGCTTTAGTAATATCTATTGCTATTTTAATAATTATACCATTTTATAATTTAAGAAAATTTCGAGGTATTGAATTTTATCCTATTAACCAAATTTTATTTTGAATAATAGTAAGAATTGTAATTTTATTAACTTGAATTGGAGCTCGTCCAGTAGAAGACCCATATATTTTAATTGGTCAATTATTAACTGTTTTATATTTTATATATTACTTAATTAATCCATTAATTTCTAAATGATGAGATAATTTATTAAATTAAAAAAAATTAGTTAATGAACTTGAATAAGTATATGTTTTGAAAACATAATATAGAAACTATAATTTTCTATTAACTTTACTAAAATTTATTAACTAAACATAATTTATTAAATAAATTTTTAATCCAATAAAAAATAATAAATAATTTAAAGAAAAAGGTAAAAATCTCTTTCATGCTAAATACATTAATTTATCATAACGAAATCGAGGTAAAGTACCTCGAACTCAAATAAACACAAAAGAAATTAATATTAATTTTAAATAAAAAAATAAATTTATAACATCTCCCCCTAAAAAAATTAAAGAAAATAATATTCTTATAAATAAAATTCTAGCATATTCAGATAAAAAAATTAAAGCAAATCTACCTCTACTATATTCAACATTAAACCCAGATACTAATTCTGATTCTCCTTCAGCAAAATCAAATGGAGTTCGATTAGTTTCAGCTAAAGAAATAATTAATCAAATAAATACTAATGGATATAAAATAAAAAAAAACCATAAATAACTTTGATAATAATAAAAATTAATTATATTATAATTATTAATTAAAAAAACAAAAGATAATAAAATTAAAGCTAATCTAACTTCATAAGAAATAGTTTGTGCTACAGAACGTAATCCTCCTAATAAAGCATAATTAGAATTTGAAGATCATCCAGCAATTATAACAGTATAAACACCTAATCTTGTACAACATATAAAAAATAATAAACCTAAATTAAAAGAATATATTTTAATAAAAAATGGTATACATATTCATAATAATAACGATAAAAATAAAGAAAAAATAGGTGAAAAATAATAAGAAATATAATTTGATACTAAAGGATAAGTTTGTTCTTTTGTAAATAATTTAATTGCATCACAAAAAGGTTGAGGAATACCTATTAAACCAACTTTATTAGGTCCTTTACGAATTTGAATATAACCTAAAACTTTACGTTCTAATAAAGTAAGAAAAGCTACTCTTACTAAAACACAAATAATTAAAATTAAACTTATAATTAATGATAAAATAATTTCTATATAAAACAAGTACTATTTGTAATATAAATTACATTTATAAATTCTAAATTTATTACATTAATCTGCCAAAATAGTTTTAAATAATTAATTATATTCATTATATTTAAAATTATTATTATTTAAATATTTAATCCTTTCGTACTAAAATATTTTATTAAATTAAAGATAGAAACCAACCTGGCTTACACCGGTTTGAACTCAGATCATGTAAGATTTTAAAAGTCGAACAGACTTAAAATTTAAACTGCTGCACCTAAATTTATATCTTAATCCAACATCGAGGTCGCAATCTTTTTTATCAATATGAACTCTCCAAAAAAATTACGCTGTTATCCCTAAAGTAACTTAATTTTTTAATCATTAAAAATGGATCAACTATTCATAAATTAATGATTTAAATTTTAAAAGTTAATTAAATTTTAATATCACCCCAATAAAATATATTTTTTTATTATAATTAAATTAATCTTTAAAATTAAAATAATAAATATATAAAGATTTATAGGGTCTTCTCGTCTTTTAATATTATTTTAGCTTTTTGACTAAAAAATAAAATTCTATAAAAATTTTAAATGAAACAGTTAATATTTCGTCCAACCATTCATTCCAGCCTTCAATTAAAAGACTAATGATTATGCTACCTTTGCACAGTTAAAATACTGCGGCCATTAAAAAATTCATTGGGCAGGTTAGACTTTAAATTAATTTCTAAAAGACATGTTTTTGTTAAACAGGCGAATATTATTTTTGCCGAATTCTTTAGATAAACTTATCACTTTAAAATATATTTATATAATAATTTATATACTAATTATATCATTATTACTTTAATTTTTTAATTAAATTAAATATTTTAATAAAAATTTAAAATATAATAAATAATTTATAATAAAAATTAATTTATAACAAACTTAATAAAAATTGATACTTCTAAACATATAATATTTTAATTTTATTTATTATTTATAAAAATTTATTTTATAGCTTATCCCATAAAATATAAAATTTAAAAAATTATTTAATTAAAATTAATTAAATAAATAAATTTTTAAAATTAAATTAAATTTATTTCTTAAAAAACTAGATATATTTAAAAACGAATAACATTTCATTTCTAATAAATTATTTAATATAATTTTGTTACATTAACATTTATAATTTATTAAATCTTTTAAAATCGAGAAAAATATATTAAATATTTTTTATTTAATAAACTCTGATACACAAGATACAATAAATAAAATTTTCTTTTAAAATAAAAATTTTTCATTATATTTCAATATTATTTCACAATACTAATAAACTATTATTAAATTTATTTATTCTATATAATATACTAAAACTTTAAATTTTTATAATTATTTTTAATAACTTATATTAATAAAAAAAAAATTAAATAAATAATTATTATTCAATTTATATTGATTTGCACAAAATTCTTTTCAATGTAAATGAAATGCTTTTCTATATAAGCTTTAAATTGATTCTAGATACACTTTCCAGTACATCTACTATGTTACGACTTATCTTATTTTAATAACAAGAGCGACGGGCGATATGTACATATTTTAGAGCTAAAATCAAATTATTTATCTTTATAATTTTACTATCAAATCCAATTTCATTAAATTTTTCATATTTAAATCCATAAAAATATATTTTATTGTAACTCATTTATACTTAAAAATAAACTACACCTTGATTTGATATTAATTTTAATTAAAATTATAGAAAATTATTATTCTTATAAAATATTCTAATAACAACGATATATAAATTGAATAACAATTTTAAGTAAGGTACATCGGGGATTATCGATTAAAAAACAAGTTCCTCTGAATAGACTAAAATACCGCCAAATTTTTTAAGTTTCAAGAATATAACTAATACTACTCAAATAAATAAATTTACATTTTAAATAATAGGGTATCTAATCCTAGTTTTTATTTAAAAATTACTAGCTTCAATCATATTTTATTTTAAAAATATTATAAATTTAAAATTTCACTTAATAAATTTACTTATATTTTAATTTAATATTCAATTTAACTAATATTAATAAAATTTATTTATATTATTTGTATAACCGCAACTGCTGGCACAAATTAAGTCAATATTAAATTAATATTTCTATTTCTAAATTTCTTTAATTAATAATATTAATTATTGCAAATAAATTAATTCATATAATTATTTTTTAAATAAATATAAATACATACAAAAATTTACATATAATATAAATTAATAATAAATTTTTTAAGCTAAAATAAAACTTTATAATATATATATATATATATATTTAAAAAATTATATATTATAATAAAAATTAATAAATAATTTTTATTAGTGTAAATCATAATTAAATTAATTATATTTTTAAATAAGTAAATTTAGGAAATTCCTCCCTAAATTTTTCTTGCGACAATAATTTTCAACTTAAATGTTTACTAAATTAAATTTAAATTTAATTTATAAATAATAACCCCTTATTATTATTATTAAATTAAATTTAAATTATTTTATAATTATTTATAATAAATAAATAATGAAAATAAAAAAATTCTATTTTAAAATTTATTATTATTTAAATAACTTTTATTAGTGTAAATCATAATTAAATTAATTATATTTTTAAATAAGTAAATTTAGGAAATTCCTCCCTAAATTTTTCTTGCGACAATAATTTTCAACTTAAATGTTTACTAAATTAAATTTAAATTTAATTTATAAATAATAACCCCTTTATTAAGCGATATGGAATACGCTTGGTATGGTTTGGTTGTTATGATTGGGAAGCAATTCTATAACTTAAGCGATATGGAATACGCTTGGTATGGTTTGGTTGTTATGATTGGGAAGCAATTCTATAACTCCCGCGTATTTCATTTACTA